ATCCGTGCGAGCACAAAGACGTAAAATAGCTATTTGGGAACTGTTTCAGGCAAATGCACATTCTCCCCTTTTTTTGGACAGAATAGACAAATCCTTTTTTTTTTCTTTTGATATTTCCGAACTGATAAAAACAATGTTTATAAATTGGATGTGTAAAAACACAGAATTCACAATTTCAAATTCTACTTATACAGAGAAAAAAACAAAAGAAAGTAAGAAAAAAGACGGGGACAAAAGAGAAGACGACAAAAGAGAGGAAAAAGCTCGGATAGAAATAGCTGAAGCCTGGGATAGCATTCTTTTTGCTCAAGTAATAAGAGGTTGTATTTTAGTAACCCAATCGATTCTTAGAAAATATATTATATTGCCTTCATTAATAATAGCTAAAAATGTCATTCGTATACTATTTTTTCAAATTCCCGAATGGTCGGGGGATTTAAAGGATTGGAGTAGAGAAATGCATGTTAAATGCACCTATAATGGAGTTCAATTATCAGAAAAAGAATTTCCGAAAAACTGGTTAACAGATGGGATTCAAATAAAGATACTATTTCCTTTTCGTCTAAAACCTTGGCACAGATCTAAGTTAAAACTCCCTCATAAAGATCCAATGAAAAAGAAAGTACAAAAAAATGATTTTTGTTTTTTAACAGTTTGGGGAATGGAAGCTGAACTCCCTTTTGGTTCTCCCCGAAAACGGCTTTCACTTTTTGAACCCATCTTTAAAAAACTTGAAAAAAAAATTCGAAAAATGAAAAAAAATGGTTTTCAAGTTATAACAATTTTAGAAGAAAGAAGAAAATTATTTCTAAATTTATCAACAGAAAAAAAAAACTGGGTCGTCAAAAACATTTTATTTCGAAAAGAAATAATAAACAAATTTTCAAAATCAAAAAGAAATAAAATTCTATTATCTGGAGTTAACGAAGTATATGAATTGAATGCAACTAAAAAAGAAAAAGATTTGTTAATCAATAACAATAATCGGACGAGTCATAAATTGTCCATCCCAATTCGATCTATGGTTTGGGCAAATTTTTCACTAACAGAAAAAAAAATGAAAGATCTTTCTGCTAGAAGAAAGATAATCCTAAATCAAATAGAAAAAATTTCAAAAGAAAAGGAAAAAAAAATTCTAACCTCGGAGATAAATATTAGTCCTAACAAAATAAGTTATAATGCTAAAATATTAAAATCATCAAAAAATTTTTCACAGATATTAAAAAGAAGAAATGCTCGATTAGCAAATAAATTCCATTTTTTTATAAAAATTTTGATTGAAAGGATATACATAGATATCTTTTTAGGTATCATTAATATTCCGAGACGCAATGCACAGCTTTTTCTTGAATCAACAAAAAAAATTATTACTAAATACATTTACAATAATGAAGAAAATCACAAAAAAATTGATAAAACAAATCAAAATACAATTCACTTTATTTCGATTATAAATAGAAAAAAGTCAAGTAATCTTGCTGTTTTTAATAAGAATAATAAGAATTCGCAGATTTTTTGTGACATATCTTCCTTGTCACAAGCGTATGTATTTTACAAATTATCACAAATCCAAATTATTAACTTATATAAGTTAAGATCTATCCTTCAATATCATGGCCTTTTTATAAAGAATGAAATAAAGGAGTATTTTAGAGTCCAAGGGCTATTTAATTTCGAATTAAAAGAAAAAAATGTTAGAAATTCTGTAATGAATCAATGGAAAAACTGGTTAAAGAGTCATTATCAATATAAATACGATTTATCTCAGATTAGATGGTCTCGATTAATACCACAAAAATGGCGAAATAGAATCAATCAACACTCTACGGTTCAAAAGAAAAAATTAAACAAACGGAATTTATATGAAAAAGACCCATTAATTCAGTTTCAAAAAAAAAATGATTTTTATTTTGAGGCAGACTCATTACCAAAGCAAAAAGATAATTTTAAAAAACACTATAGATATAATCTTTTATCATATAAATCTATTAATTATGAAAATAAGAAGGACTCATATATTTATGGATCACCATTCCAAATAAATAATAAACAAAAGATTTCTTATAATTACAACACAAAAAAAAGCAACCCTTTCGACATGTTGGAAGGTATTCCTATCAATAATTATCTAGCGGAAGATGACATTATTGATATGGAGCAAAGCAAATATTGTGATTGGAAAATTCTCCATTTTTGTCTTAGAAAAAAGGTCGATATTGAATCTTGGATCGATACTGGAAGCGAAGATAAAAAAAATACTCAGACTAATAAGTCTCAAATAATTAAAAAAATGGATAAAAAAAATCTTTTTTTTCTTACAATTCACCAAGATCAAGAAATCAATTCATCCAATCAAAAAAAAAACCTTTTTGATTGGATGGGAATGAATGAAGAAATACAAAAAGGTCTCATATCAAATTTTGAACTTTGGTTCTTTCGAAAATTTGTAATACTTTACAACACATATAAGATAAACCCGTGGGCGATACCAATCCAATTTCTTCTTTTCAATTTTCATAGAAATGAAAATGTTAGTAAAACTAAAAAAATCAACGAGAAGAAAAATGGCGATCTTTTTATATCTATATCATCGAATGAAAACAAAATTATTGAATTAGAGAATCGAAATCACGAAGAAAAAGAATCCGAAGACCAGGCGGACTTTGGATCAGTTTTCACAAATCAAGAAAAAGATATTGAAGAAGATTATATGGGATTAGGTATGAAAAAAAATAGACATAAAAAGCAAAACAAAAGTCATACGGAAGTAGAACTTGATTTCTTCCTAAAACGATATTTATGTTTTCAATTAAGATGGAATGGTTCTTTAAATCAAAAAATAATCAATAATATCAAAGTATATTGTCTCCTGCTTAGACTGACAAATCCACGAGAAATTATTATATCTTCTATTCAAAGACAAGAAATAAGTCTGAATATTCTGATGGTTCAGAAGGATTTAACTCTTACAGAATTGATGAAAAAGGGAATATTGATTATCGAACCTGTTCGTCTGTCGGTAAAAAATGATGGACAATTTCTTTTGTATCAAACCGTGGGTATCTTATTAGTTCATAAGAACAAACAACAAATTAATCAAAAATACAGAGACAAAATCGATTCGATTTCTATTGAAAGGCATCAAAGTATAATTGGAAATAGAGACAAAAATGATTATGATTTACTTGTTCCAGAAAATATTTTCTCCCCGAAACGTTGTAGAGAATTAAGAATTCTAATTTCTTTCAATTTAAAAAATAAAAACAATATTCATATAAATACAGAAATTTGCAACGGTAATAACATAAAAAACCGTGGTCCCGTTTTTGATAAAAGCAAACATTTTGATAGAGATAAAAATAAACTAATTAAATTCAAATTTTTTCTTTGGCCCAATTTTCGATTAGAAGATTTAGCTTGTATGAATCGTTATTGGTTCGATACTAATAATGCCAGTCGGTTCAGTATGGTAAGGATATGTATATATCCACGGTTAAAATTTTGGTAAGGATGCATTTTTCATATATATCCCATAGCATATTTCATGCAGAAAGGAATCAATGGAATTTTTTTACTTTTCATTTTAGGTAGAATTTTGTTCTCTTTTGTAAGCGAAGAAATATATCATCCTTTTGTATCTATAACCAACCGAATAAAAAAATTGGATTGATTAATGATAAATTTTCAATTTTATTTGACAAAATTTTGAATTAGTAACTTGAATTACTAACAAGTAGAGATTTTTATTTTATGTATATCAAATTAAAATGAACTAACATTATTATTTATTAATACAATACATTTTTTGATTTTTTTTATTACTGATCAATAGAAATAAAAAAGATCTTAATCTTAAAAAGGGTGGGCTATTTTATGGTAAAAAATTCATTCATTTCAGTTATTTCACAAGAAGAAAAAGACGAAAACAAAGGATCTGTTGAATTTCAAATAGTAAGTTTCACTAATAAGATACGAAGACTTACTTCACATTTGGAATTGCATAGAAAAGACTATTTATCTCAGAGAGGTTTGCGGAAAATTCTGGGAAAACGGCAACGACTGATGTCTTATTTAGCAAAGAAAAATAGAGTACGTTATAAAGAATTAATTAGCCGGGTAGATATTCGGGAATCAAAAACTCGTTAATGTGAAGAGTTTTTTTGAATTATTTGATTTATTAGATCGTAATATGAACTTCTTTTTGTTTTCAATAATTCATGAAAAAATGGATCGAGGAAATCCCTATGAATGTACCAGCTACACGAAAAGACCTTATGATAGTCAATATGGGTCCCCACCACCCATCAATGCATGGTGTTCTTCGACTCATCGTTACTCTAGACGGTGAAGATGTTATTGACTGTGAACCAATAGTAGGTTATTTACACAGAGGGATGGAAAAAATTGCGGAAAATCGAACAATTATACAATATTTGCCCTATGTAACACGCTGGGATTATTTGGCTACTATGTTCACAGAAGCAATAACAGTAAATGGTCCAGAATTGTTAGGAAATATTCAAGTGCCTAAAAGAGCTAGCTATATCAGAGTAATTATGTTGGAATTGAGTCGTATAGCTTCTCATTTGTTATGGCTTGGTCCTTTTATGGCAGATATTGGTGCACAGACCCCTTTCTTCTATATTTTTAGAGAGAGAGAGTTAGTATATGATTTATTCGAAGCTGCCACCGGTATGAGAATGATGCATAATTATTTTCGTATCGGGGGAGTAGCGGCCGATCTACCTCATGGATGGATAGATAAATGTTTGGATTTTTGCGATTATTTTTTAACAGGAGTTGCTGAATATCAAAAACTTATTACGCAAAATCCTATTTTTTTAGAACGAGTTGAAGGAGTAGGTATTGTTGGTGCGGAGAAAGCAATAAATTGGGGTTTATCAGGACCAATGCTACGAGCTTCTGGAGTACAATGGGATCTTCGTCAAGTTGATCATTATGAGTGTTACGACGAATTTGATTGGGAAGTCCAGTGGCAAAAAGAAGGAGATTCATTAGCTCGTTATTTAGTCCGAATTGGTGAAATGATGGAATCTATAAAAATTATTCAACAGGCTCTGGAAGGAATTCCGGGGGGGCCTTATGAGAATTTAGAAACCCGACGTTTTCAAAAGGATCCGGAATGGAACGATTTCGAATATCGATTCATTAGTAAGAAAACTTCTCCTACTTTTGAATTACCGAAACAAGAACTTTATGTGAGAGTCGAAGCCCCAAAAGGGGAATTGGGGATTTTTCTGATAGGGGATCAGAGTGGTTTTCCCTGGAGGTGGAAAATTCGCCCGCCCGGTTTTATCAATTTGCAAATTCTTCCCGAATTAGTTAAAAGAATGAAATTGGCTGATATTATGACAATACTAGGTAGTATAGATATCATTATGGGGGAAGTTGATCGTTGAAATGATAATTGATACAACAGAAGTACACGCTATCAATTCTTTTTCTAGATTAGAATCTTTAAATGAGGTCTATGTCTATGGAATTATATGGGTGTTTGCCCCTATTTTTACTCTTGTATTGGGAATCACGCTAGGCATACTAATAATTGTATGGTTAGAAAGAGAAATATCCGCAGGGATACAACAACGTATTGGACCTGAATATGCCGGTCCTTTAGGAGTTCTTCAAGCTCTAGCGGATGGGACAAAACTACTTTTCAAAGAAAATATTTTTCCCTCTAGGGGGAATACTCGTTTATTCAGTATCGGACCATCCATAGCAGTCATATCAACTCTATTAAGTTATTCAATAATTCCTTTTGGCTATCACCTTATTTTAACTGATCTAAATATTGGTGTTTTTTTATGGATTGCCATTTCAAGTATTGCTCCGATTGGACTTCTTATGTCAGGATATGGATCAAATAATAAATATTCCTTTTTAGGTGGTCTACGAGCTGCTGCTCAATCGATTAGTTATGAAATACCATTAACTCTTTGTGTGTTATCCATATCTCTACGTGTGATTCGTTGAAACATAAACTTTTACCTATTCCTTTATTTTTAGGAAGAAAGCGAAATCCATTGAATAGATATCTTCATTTTTTATTCATCATTTGGGTTAATGAACTAAATTGGATAGTTATATGAGTGAAAGAAAACAACTTGTCAATTTGCAGTAAAAAAATTGAGACTCATTTCCTATGTACAAGAGTAAAACAGAAATAAACATAAGAAAAGAAGACCGTTTGCCCCAAGATTGGTTGATTAGTCATCCTGGCTTGACGCGGGCTCAAAAGATCAACCCTATTGAGTTTATCATTTATATGTATTACCATAATGCTAACATAACTGGCCATTGAGAAAAAATGAGTGGATGGTTAGGAACACCAAGATACACAAAGGATTAGTAATAGAGATTTTTAAAATTATCTATCTAAAAAGATATTTCGGCAGAATATAAAAGTATATTAATTGGGGCTTTAAATTGGTAGAAATGATCAGGCAGTACTCCCCATGATTCCGATCCAGAGTATGCTCCTGCCCACTGATTAAAGAAATAACTATCAGGAACGAAATAACCCTTCCCCCCTTTAATCCCCCCTTTGTTTTTTTCAGAAAGAAGAATAGGAACGAACAAAAAGAATCTAATATCTAATTACAATAAAATAAAAAATCAATCTTTTTTATTCTTTTTTCCTATATCCATATTCATATAGACGGAATTCGTATCATAATTCGGAATATCTAATTCTTTTTCGTAATCGAAAATGATAGGTTGAAATTGGTATTTTTACAAAAAATATTTTTATAAATAAATTCTAAATAAATTATAAATAATATAAATAAAGAGTATTTTATTGAAAAATTTTGAAGTTATTACTCAAAAAAGAAAAATTGAAACTATTAAAGGATGAGATTAATTCAGAAGTACTTTTTTGTTAGTATTATAACAGATAGAATTTCATTGCGCGAATTTGGGAACGTCGATAGATTTATTTTATTTTGATCCTATATATCTTACAAATATATATATCCTACAAATATAGCAAAATAATTTATAGCAAAATTAATAATCCGATCGGGTCCTTAAATTGTTTTATGGCCTTTGAGGAGCCGTATGAGGTGAGAATCTCATGTACGGTTCTGTAATAGCGATGGGAACAGTGATGTTATCACCGACTATGATTATCTAACAGTTCAAGTACAGTTGATATAGTTGAGGCACAATCAAAATCTGGTTTTTGGGGGTGGAATTTGTGGCGTCAACCTATAGGATTTATCATTTTTTTTATTTCTTCTCTAGCAGAATGTGAGAGATTACCTTTTGATTTACCAGAAGCAGAAGAAGAATTAGTAGCAGGTTATCAAACCGAATATTCAGGTATCAAATTTGGTTTATTTTATATTGCTTCCTATCTAAGCTTATTAGTTGCTTCATTATTTGTAACAGTTCTTTACTTGGGCGGTTGGACTATCTCTAGTCCGTATATATTCGTTCCTGAGCCTTTTGAAACAAATAAAATGAAAATAAGTGGAGTCTTTGAAACAACAATTGGTATCTTTATTACATTGGTTAAAACTTATTTGTTCTTGTTCATTCCTATCACAACAAGATGGACTTTACCTAGACTAAGAATGGATCAACTTTTAAATCTTGGATGGAAATTTCTTTTACCTATTTCTCTCGGCAATCTCTTATTAACAACCTCTTTCCAACTCCTTTCGCTATAAAAGAATAAAAAAAAGATTTTTTCTATATTCATGACTTGTCTTCAAATTCAAACAAGAGAAAAAAAAATATAAAAAAAATCATTCATAAATATAATACTCACGATATGTTTCCCATGGTAACTGGGTTCATGAATTATGGGCAACAAACCATACGAGCCGCACGGTACATTGGTCAAAGTTTCATGATTACTTTATCCCATGCAAATCGTTTACCTGTAACTATTCAATATCCTTATGAAAAATTAATCACATCGGAGCGTTTCCGCGGTCGAATCCATTTTGAATTTGATAAATGCATTGCTTGTGAAGTATGTGTTCGAGTATGTCCTATAGATTTACCTGTTGTTAATTGGAAATTGGAAACTGACATTCGAAAGAAACGGTTGCTTAATTACAGTATTGATTTCGGAATCTGTATATTTTGTGGCAACTGTGTTGAGTATTGTCCAACAAATTGTTTATCAATGACTGAAGAATATGAACTTTCCACTTATGATCGTCACGAATTGAATTATAATCAAATTGCTCTAGGTCGTTTACCAATGTCAGTAGTTGACGATTATACAATTCGAACAATTTTGAATTCAACTCAAAAAAAGAAAAATAGATAAATCACTTTGATTGATTAAAAAGTACAATTTTTAAACTAAAATTCTGTTTTGATCTAGAGGGATACAATAAGGTTTATTTCATTTTTCTTGGTCCATAACTACAAAAATGAAAAATTCCAACTATTGACTTGATTGATTGGTCAGAATTGCATCGCGGCTAAATTTTTTTGTGAAAATCTATTAATAATATATATATGTAATAATTAATATATGTGTAATTCTATCCATTAATAATTAATAATTACATATATGTAATAATTAATATATGTGTAATTCTATCCATAATTTTTTCTAAAATTAAATAAAAAATTAAATAATTAAATTTGGAATGCCCTTTTCGAGAAAAAATGAAATTCGTACAATAGCTGTACCTATAGTAATTTACACCCTTTAGGGTTTAAAACCTATTATAAATATAAATATATAAATAAGTTTTTCCTGGTCAGGTCAATAAGGTCATGAAAAAATAATTCAATTTTTCTTTTTACAAATATTCTATTTTACGTGCAATGGATTTGCCTGGACTAATACACGATTTTCTTTTATTTTTTCTGGGATTAGGTCTTATATTAGGGGGTCTAGGAGTGGTATTACTTACTAACCCAATTTATTCTGCCTTTTCTTTGGGATTGGTTCTTGTTTGTATATCTTTATTCTATATTTTATCAAACTCTCATTTTGTAGCTGCTGCACAGCTCCTTATTTATGTGGGAGCTATAAATATTTTAATTCTATTTGCTGTGATGTTCATGAATGGTTCAGAATATTACAAAGATTTTCGTCTTTGGACTGTTGGAAACGGAGTTACTTCCTTTGTTTGTACAAGTATTTTTGTTTCACTAATTACTATTATTCCAAATACGTCATGGTACGGGATTATTTGGACTACAAAAACAAATCAGATTATCGAACAAGATTTAATAAGTAATGGTCAACAAATTGGAATTCATTTATCAACAGACTTTTTTATTCCGTTTGAATTCATTTCAATAATTCTTTTAGTTGCTTTGATAGGTGCAATTGCTGTGGCTCGTCAGTAAAAAATCTTTAAAATTAGTAACCCCAATCCATTTGTTCTATGTTATCAAATTTCTTTTCTTTTAATTCTATTTTAAAAAATTAAAAAAAGATTATTTACGTATAAATTCTTTTATTTGTATTTGATCTATTATCTATTATATTATTATTTCTTTGTTCGGTACTTGTGATATTCTTATTATAGTCAATAATCAATCCAATCTATTGATGTTGAATTGTTGTTCATATTGAAAAAAATCGAAATTGATAAGGAGTTGGTCAATGATGCTCGAACATGTACTTGTTTTGAGTGCCTATTTATTTTCTATCGGTATCTATGGATTGATCACGAGTAAAAATATGGTTAGAGCCCTTATGTGCCTTGAACTTATACTGAATGCCGTTAATATAAATTTTGTAACATTTTCTGATTTTTTTGATAGTCGCCAATTAAAAGGAAATATTTTTTCAATTTTTGTTATAGCTATCGCAGCTGCTGAAGCAGCTATTGGACTAGCTATTGTTTCGTCAATTTATCGTAACAGAAAATCAACCCGTATCAATCAATCGAATTTATTGAATAAGTAGGATAATCGAATAAGTAGGATAATCATATAGAATATAATTTTCATTGGGTTGGCATGTATGATACGTAACTTATCCGACCATGTTTGCGAAAACGTACGAAATTAAAGTATCTTGGCTCTATCCCACGAGTCGATCCAGAATTCAATAGAAAAAATTCTGATAAATCATTGATTCGTCTGGTGTCGAAATATATGATGACTCATTTAGAAATTTACTAGATTGAATTTTTTTGACGTTAAAAAAATTAGAAATCCAATGTCGCATTCAGTAAAGATTTATGATACATGTATAGGGTGTACTCAATGTGTCCGGGCCTGCCCCACAGATGTATTAGAAATGATACCTTGGGATGGGTGTAAATCGAAACAAATCGCTTCTGCTCCAAGAACAGAGGACTGTGTTGGTTGTAAGAGATGTGAATCCGCCTGTCCAACGGATTTCTTGAGTGTTCGAGTTTATTTATGGCATGAAACAACCCGAAGCATGGGTCTAGCTTATTGATACTTTTCGGAGAAATCCACTTGAATCCATTTGATTTTTTGTTTACTGACAAAAACCCGTACTCAAAAAAAAAATAATACAATATATATATATATATTATGCTTTTGAGCACGGGTTTTTCTAGTCCAAGCGTATCTTGCCTTTACCACGAATTCTTTTCCTTGGTTAACAATACTTGTAGTTTTACCGATATCGGCGGGTTCCTTAATTTTCTTTTTCCCTCATAGAGGAAATAAGGCAATTCGATGGTATACTTCATGTATATGTATTTTAGAACTCCTTTTAATGACTTATACGTTCTCTTATTATTTCCAATCGGATGACCCATTAATCCAATTAACAGAAGATTATAAATGGATCCAATTTTTGGATTTTTACTGGAGATTGGGAATAGATGGGTTTTCTTTAAGCCCTATTTTACTGACAGGATTTATCACCACTTTAGCTACTTTAGCAGCTCGGCCAATTACTCAGGATTCCCGATTATTCCATTTTCTGATGTTGGCAATGTATAGTGGTCAAATAGGATTATTTTCTTCTCAAGATCTTTTGCTTTTTTTTATCATGTGGGAGTTAGAATTAATTCCTGTTTATCTACTTCTATCCATGTGGGGGGGAAAGAAGCGTCTGTATTCAGCTACAAAGTTTATTTTGTATACTGCCGGAGGTTCTGTTTTTTTATTAATGGGAGCTTTGGGCATCGCTTTATATGGTTCCAATGAACCAAGATTCAATTTTGAAACATCAGCTAATCAATCATATCCTGCGGCGCTAGAAATTTTTTTTTATATTGGATTTCTTATTGCTTTTGCTGTCAAATTGCCGATTATACCCTTACATATATGGTTACCAGATACCCATGGTGAAGCACATTACAGTACTTGTATGCTTCTAGCCGGAATCTTATTAAAAATGGGGGCATACGGGTTGGTTCGAATCAATATGGAATTATTACCCCATGCCCATTGTATCTTTTCTCCCTGGTTGATAATAGTAGGTGTCATGCAAATAATCTATGCAGCTTCAACATCTCCTGGTCAACGAAATTTAAAAAAAAGAATAGCCTATTCTTCTGTATCTCATATGGGTTTCATAATTATAGGAATTTGCTCTATAAGTGATATGGGACTCAATGGAGCCATTTTACAAATAATATCACATGGGTTCATTGGCGCTGCACTTTTTTTCTTAGCAGGAACGGGTTATGATAGAATACGTCGTGTGTATCTTGACGAAATGGGCGGAATGGCTATCCTAATGCCAAAAATATTCACGACATTTAGTATCTTATCACTAGCTTCCCTTGCATTACCGGGCATGAGCGGTTTTTTTGCAGAATTGGCAGTCTTTTTTGGAATAATTACCGGCCAAAAATATCTTTTCATGTCAAAAATAGTAATTACTTTTGGAATGGCAGTTGGCATGATATTAACTCCTATTTATTTATTATCTATGTTACGCCAGATGTTCTATGGATACAAGCTGCTTAATGCTCCAAACTCTTATTTTTTTTATTCTTATTTTTTTGATTCTGGACCGCGGGAGTTATTTGTTTCGATCTCCATCCTTCTGCCTGTAATAGGTATTGGTATTTATCCGGATTTCCTTTTCTCATTATCGGTTGACAGGGTCGAAGCTCTTCTATCTAATTTTTTTTATAGATAGTTTTTTCTAAATAAAACTCAAAATTAAAAAGAAATCCTATGATTTAAAATTTTGAAAATCCTTATGTTATACAAGGAAAAAAAATTTTGTCTCTTAAATTAAAGTAAAAAAAAAAAAACGGAATTGTAACCAAACTTTTTTGGCATTTGTGAGAACCCTTTGAATCATCATATTAGTTGATTCAAAAGGTTCTCATCGGCTTACCTGAAGCTTCTTGTATATATGCTTTGCTGTCCTATAGAATTGCATTCATCAGACCCTTTCCTGTCTTCAATTCAATTAGAGGTTAATTGTTAATGTAAATGAACCATAACTATGTAATCCTATTCCTAATAAATTAACCCCAAAATAGCATATCCAAATTATAAGAAAACCAATAGAAGCGACAATTGCGGAATTTAAACCCCCAAAATTTTTATTTGTTCGAGTATGAAAATAAATTGCGAATATGGTCCACGTAATAAACGCCCAAGTTTCTTTGGGGTCCCAATTCCAATATGATCCCCATGCTTCATTAGCCCAGACTGCTCCCGAAAGAATACCTATGGTTAAAAAGAGAAACCCTATACTTATAATACGATAAACCCAGTCATCTAATTGTTGAATCAATTGAAACCTGTAATAATTCCTACTAAAGAAAAATGAATCATTTAATTTTAATAAATTATTGCTTTTATCAACATCAAAAATTCTTAGGATTTTTCGAAATGTAATTACTAGAAATGCTACTGATAATAATGATCCACACAAAAGAGCTGCATAGCCAAATATCATCATACTTACGTGCATCATTAGCCACTGAGATTGGAGAGCGGGCACTAAGATTTTGGATTGATGCGTGTTAGTTAAAAGACCTGAAGTAGCAAACCCTTGGGTAAAAAAAGTACTTGGCGCGGTTATTGCGCTTAAATAATTTTTATGTTTTTTAAAATACGGAACCATATGAATAATGGAAAAAACCCATGAAAGAAAGATTAATGATTCATATAAATCACTTAATGGTAAATGTTCCAAAAAAATCCAACGAGTAACTAATAATCCTGTTATACAGAAAAAAATAGTTTTCATGCCTTTTTCGGACGAATCATATAATTCGACGAATTCATCGACTACTAAAGTTATCAAATGAATTGTAATTACAATTGACACGACTGAAAAAGATATATGAGTTAATATATGTTCTAAAGTTGAAAATACCATAAAATTTTGAAATTCAAAGTGGGAGGGCTCTTCAATTAGAAATCAAGAATTGAATTTATTATAGGATTTTTTGTATCTTTTTAAAAATTACAGGATGTTATGCCGCTACTCGGACTCGAACCGAGATGCTCTAGCACTGCTTCCTAAGAGCAGCGTGTCTACCGATTTCACCATAGCGGCTTGCTCGAAATCATAATAATCAATTTTTATTTAATCGTCGAGCTTGAAGGAGTCAATTCAATACAATATTTTTTTTTGAAACATTCAAATTAAGAAAGCGAAATTCCGTTTTTTTAACTTTTTAACAATAAATAAAAAAACAAAACTTTTGTCTAATTTCAAATTGAATATATGTCTTAATTCACTTTTTTTTTTACTAAAGGTCTTAGAACTAAAGTGTTCTTTTATATTCAACTTTTATATTCAAATAGTATATAGATAGTATAAAAAGACAAAACTTATGAATGTTTAATATTGTGATTGTGACAAATGGGTCGATGGGGAAAATAAAATTAAAATAATAATCCCCATCCCAAAAACCAAAAATGAGAAAATATCCAAACAATAAAAAGAAAGATGAAAAAAAAAAAGAAAGATGAAACTTTGTATCTTCTCTTTTTTTCTTTTTCTTTTTTTGAAAAAAAAGTACCATTTTTAGAATTCAAAAGAATTCTTTATTCTACAAATGATAAAAGTGATAAAAGCAAAAGGAGTGCAATTTAATATTTATTAGTTCAAAATAAAACATTAAAATTAAAAAAGAATGGAAATCACTTTTATATATTTTTATTTTTTTTTTTTATACATTTTATTTTCTATTTTATATTTATATTAGAAATTGTTTATAAATTTATAAATTTATAAACAATAAACAAAATTCAGCCCTTTCTCATGTCAAGTCAAATCAGATTATTCTAACTTTTTATTTTTTATTTGTTGCACAAAAAAACTTTTTGAATTACCTGTAGAAAGAGATTTTGCTAACGAAAAAGCTTTCAATACTGCCCAATATCCCTTTTTTTTCAAAATATTTTTTCGAATACGCTTTTTTGATCTAGAAGTACGCTTTTTTGGAACTGCCATGATAAAGAAGTTATTTCTTGTTATCGTTGGATGTGAAAGACATTTATTGTTCAAAACAAAATCGTTTTTTACTATTCATTATCTATGCATTTAGTCTTTCAGCTATACTCTTTTCAAAAAAGAAGTCTATCTGCTTATTTATATTTCTGTCTTTTTTCATTATATTCCATATATACATGGAATATAATACAGTAATAAAGTTTAAGACTCTAAGGCTCTAAATTGAATTTATCAACTTTTCCATTTTTCTAGTAATTGGCAAACTTGAAGAAAAAGTATATGTATATCTAATTGAATTAAAATTTTCAAATTCGAATGAGACTATTTATTAATTTGTTAAAAAAGTAAAAAAATTTTAGTAATTCTTTTCGTTTATCTTATGTAAAGGAAAAGTATCAAATAGGAGAGTCTTTTCTATAAACATAATGATTTTCTATAAACATAATGAAAGGAAATAAATCCGTCCCAAAATGCACTAGTTAATAATTCTGAATAAAAAAACTAAAATAAATAGTTATTTAGATCCAGTAAGGGTTCGATAAAACCATCTTTTTTATTATTTCTATAAAAAAAAAATACTACTTTTCTTATAATTGTTAGAATTTTTTTTCCTTTCTCTATGTATAAAAAGTATAAAAAACTTGTAATTATGTTTATGCAATTAATTATGTTGTAATTATGTAATTAATTATGTAATGTGTAATTATAATTAATAGTAACTAGTATTTTTTTTTTATTTAATTTGTAATTTGAAATTTTTGATTTAAATATGTGAAGTATTTTGGAAAATTCAAAATAATTAAGAATATAAAATTCAATTGAAGTCTTACATATTTTCTTTATTGACTGACTTATTTAAAAAGATATAATATAAGAGCCGATGAATCAGAAAAAAGAAACAATTAATTATTAATTAAAAAATAAAAAAGTTTTTTATGGAACAGATATATCAATATTCGTGGATCATACCTTTTGTTACATTCCCAATTCCTATGTTAATAGGAGCGGGACTCCTACTTTTTCCGGCGGAAACAAAAAAACTCCGTCGTACGTGGGCTTTTCCAAGCCTTTTCTTGTTAAGTATAGTCATGATTTTTTCAATCGACTTGTCTATTTCCCAAATAAATAGCAGTTTTATATATCAATATATATGGTCATGGACTATCAATAATGATTTTTCTTTAGAGTTCGGACACTTGATTGACCCACTTACTTCTATTTTGTCAGTATTAATTACTACAGTTGGAATTATGGTTCTTTTTTATAGTGACAATTATATGTTTCATGATCAAGGTTATTTGAGATTTTTTGCTTATATGAGTTTTTTCAATACGTCAATGTTGGGATTAGTTACTAGTTCTAATTTGATACAAATTTATATTTTTTGGGAGTTGGTTGGAATGTGTTCCTATCTATTAATAGGTTTTTGGTTCACACGACCTAGTGTATCGAATGCTTGTCAAAAAGCGTTTGTAACTAATCGTGTAGGAGATTTTGGTTTATTATTGGGAATTTTAGGCATTTATTGGATAACGGGTAGTTTCGAATTTGGGGATTTATTCAAAATATTGAATAGCTTGGTTTATAATACCCAAATTCATTTTTTATTTGTTACTTTGTGTGCCTTTCTATTATTTTCTGGTGCAATTGCTAAATCGGCGCAATTTCCTCTTCATGTATGGTTACCGGATGCTATGGAAGGACCTACTCCTATTTCGGCTCTAATACATGCTGCTACTATGGTAGCGGCAGGCATTTTTCTTGTAGCTCGGCTTTTTCCTCTTTTTATAGTCATACCTTACATAATGGATCTAATAGCTTTGATAGGTATAATAACAGTATTTTTAGGAGCTACTTTAGCTCTTGCTCAAAAAGATATTAAGAGAAGTTTAGCCTATTCTACAATGTCTCAATTAGGTTATATGATGTTAGCTTTAGGTATGGGGTCTTATCGAGCTGCTTTATTTCATTTGATTACTCATGCCTATTCGAAAGCATTGTTGTTTTTAGGATCTGGATCCATTATTCATTCAATGGAAGCTATTGTTGGTTATTCTCCAGATAAGAGTCAAAATATGGTTCTTATGGGTGGTTTAACAAAACATATTCCAATTACAAAAACTGCTTTTTTTTTAGGAACACTTTCTCTTTGTGGTATTCCGCCCTTCGCCTGTTTTTGGTCCAAAGATGAAATTCTTAATGATAGTTGGTTGTATTCACCGATTTTCGCAATAATAGCTTGTTTCACAGCCGGATTAACTGCATTTTATATGTTTCGGGTTTATTTACTTACTTTTGAAGGACATTTAAATGTTCATTTTCGAAATTACAGTGGTAAAAAAAACAGTTCATTTTATTCAATATCTTTATGGGGTAAAGAAAGGTCAAAAATGTTTAACAAAAATTTTGGAACTTTCTTAACAACGAATAATAATGAAAGGGCTTCTTTTTTTTGGAAGAACACATATCAAATTGATGGTAATGTAAGAAAGATGCTGTGGCCTTTTTTTACTATTAAAACTATTAAAAATTTTAACACTAAAAGGATTTTTTCTTATCCCCATGAATCGGATAATACTATGTTTTTTCCTATGCTTGTCTTGGTACTATTTACTTTTTTTATTGGAGCCATAGGAATTCCTTTCAATCAAGAAGGAACGGAGTTAGATATATTGTCAAAACTGTTAACTCCGTCTTTAAACCTTTTGCATCAAAATTCAAATAATTCTGTGGATTGGTATGATTTTGTAACAAATGCAATTTTTTCAGTCAGTATAGCCTTTTTCGGAATATTTATAGCGTCTTCTTTATATAAGCCTGGTTATTCATCGTTACAAAATTTGAATTTTTTGAATTCGTTCGCCAAAGAAGGCCCTATTTTGGAAAAAATAATAAATGTCATATATAATTGGTCCTATAGCCGAGGTTACATAGATACTTTTTATGGACTATCTTTTATTGGAGGTATAAGAAAATTGGTGGAATTAATTCATTTTTTTGATAAACGGATAGTTGATGGAATTACCAATGGAGTCGGTGTTACCAGTTTCTTTGTAGGGGAGGGTATAAAATATGTAGGAAGTGGTCGCATCTCTTCTTATCTCTTATTGTATTTATTTTATGCATTAATTTTTTTATTAA